GCTTTTGCTTCTTTATCCGAATTTTCGTTCTTTATCATAAAAGTTTTCCCCCGCCAATGAATGATAAGTGCCTAGGTGAAATATAAAATATAGTATAAGATAAGTCAGAAAAGTCTCAGTCTTCTTAGTATTAGTATACTAGAAAAAGAAAAGAAATAGACCTATACTCTTACTAGTAAGTCTAAATACTATAAAGATAAGGCTTTTCACATGAATACTTAGTAGAACGACTAACGACGAGATTTATTATCGTTTCTCGCGTGTCTCACGAAAGTGAGAGTAGGTGCGAATTCTCCCAATTTGTGACCGACCATACGATCTGTGATATAAATAGGTAAATGTTCCTTTCCATTATGAATAGCGATTGTATGGCCAATCATTGTGGGTATAATGGTAGATGCTCGAGACCAAGTCACTATGATTTCTTTCTCCCCCCTCCTGTTGAGTTTTTCAATTCTTCCCGATAAATGATTAGCTACAAAAGGATTTTTTTTTAGTGAACGTGTCACGGCTGATTACTCCTCCTTTTTTTCCATTTTTTCAATTGGCATTCTATGTCCAATATCTCGATCTTAATCTGAAGTATAATGATGAATGGAAAAAAGAGAAAATCCTTTAGCTAGATAAGGGAAGGGGCGGATGTAGCCAAGTGGATCAAGGCAGTGGATTGTGAATCCACCATGCGCGGGTTCAATTCCCGTCGTTCGCCCATCACATTATTTCCAATTCCAAAAATTCGATTTTCAATGTTCCTATTTACGGCGACGAAGAATAAAACTATCACTATATTTGTTCCTTTTCCTACTTCTTCTTCCAAGCGCAGGATAACCCCAAGGGGTTGTGGGTTTTTTTCTACCAATTGGGGCTCTCCCTTCACCGCCCCCATGGGGATGGTCTACAGGGTTCATAACTACTCCTCTTACTACAGGACGCTTACCTAGCCAACACTTAGATCCGGCTCTACCCAAACTTTTTTGGTTCACCCCAACATTACCCACTTGTCCGACTGTTGCTAAGCAGTTTTTGGATATCAAACGGACCTCCCCAGATGGTAATCTTAATGTGGCCGATTTACCCTCTTTTGCAATCAGTTTCGCTACAGCGCCTGCTGCTCTAGCTAATTGTCCACCCTTTCCAAGTGTGATTTCTATGTTATGTATGGCCGTGCCTAAGGGCATATCGGTTGAAGTAGATTCTTCTTTTTTATCAATCAAAACCCCTTCCCAAACTGTACAAGCTTCTTCCAAAGCATACGGCTTTCTAGATGTATATGATGATATCTAGACAGATGGATCTTATATGAATCGTATGATGAAGTACCACATGAGTGGATATATAGGAATCCAAATCTGCCGAATCACTCATGTTATGATCTTCTACATCCTAGGTCTCCCCGTTCCGTCATCTGGCTTATGTTCTTCATGTAGCATTCAGACCGGATGACTCTATGAAATTACGTCGATACTTCCACATATTACGGGTAACGTAGGAGACATCTCTATTTTTCCCCGGGGGGTCTTTCTAATTACCACTGCTTAGCTTTCAATTCGCCTCTGACCATCAAATGAAATGTGAATAACCCGTCCTCCTCTCTTTGAAACAAGGGGCGCTTCCGGTTCTGTGCGCGCTTCAAACAATTTTGTCTTCTCCATATTACCATATCTCTAGAGTCAATAATTCTCTATGAGGAACTACTGAACTCAATCACTTGCTGCCGTTACTCAACAGTTTTCTGTTGAGGTCTATCCCGTAGAGGTACTCCAATTGGATCAGTGATCGATTTATAGGTTTCGTCGTAAACCTAATTGGTTACTTCCAATTACGTAAATCAATAGTTCAAACCGCACTCAAAGGTAGGGCATTTCCCATTGATATAGGAACTTCTGTACCAGAAACAATGGTATCTCCAATTATAGCCCCTCTGGGATGTAAAATATATCTCTTCTCACCATCCCCATAGTGTATGAGACAAATGTATGCATTTCGATTAGGGTCATATTCTATGGTTACGATTCTACCAGATATCTCTTTTTCATTCCGTCGAAAGTCGATTTTACGGTATAGACGCTTATGACCTCCCCCTCTATGCCCTGCGGTAATGATCCCTCTGGCATTACGACCTTTACCACAACGATGCTGTCCATAGATCAAATTATTTCGTGGATTGGATTTCACTTGACTGTCTACGGCTCCATTGCGTGTGCTCGGGGTAGAAGTTTTGTATAAATGTATTGCCGTGTTATTAAGTCTTTTGCTTTAAGTTCTTTTCTCTATAAGAGGTGGAATAGAATAACCCGGTTGAAGCGTAATGATCATACGTCTGTAATGCATTGTATGTCCCATCCTTCTACCCTTTCCCGGGAGTCGATGACTATTCATAGCTATTACCTTGACACCAAAGAAGAGTTCGACCCAATGCTTTATTTCTGTCCTAGTTGATCCTGATTCGACATTAGAAGTATATTGATTGTTCCCCAATAACCGAATACTTTTTTCTGTAAATACTGCATATTTGATTCCATCCATAAATCCATTTTCTTCCCTATGAGTTCCAGTATCGATAAGAATTCTAGTTCTTACTGTTCATATGTTATGGTATGAATATACCATACCAATTCGCTATGTATGGATGATGAGATTCCATTGATACAGAGCCAATTCCAATAGACTTATTGAATGTTCCCATTGGCGTGCATCCAGCAGGAATTGAACCTACGAATTTGCCAATTATGAGTTGGGCGCTTTAACCATTCAGCCATGGATGCTTAACAGGGATCATCGTACATCGTGAATAACCAAATTCCAATTGAAATGAAATCTTTAGGAGGAATCAATGAAACGACATCAATTCAAATCCTGGATATTCGAATTGAGAGAGATATTGAGAGAGATCAAGAATTCTCACTATTTCTTAGATTCATGGATCAAATTCGATTCAGTGGGATCTTTCACTCACATTTTTTTCCACCAAGAACGTTTTATGAAACTCTTTGACCCCCGAATTTGGAGTATCCTACTTTCACGTGATTCACAGGGTGCAACAAGCAATCGATATTTCACGATCAAAGGTGTAGTACTGCTTGTAGTAGTGGTCCTTATATCTCGTATTAACAATCGAAAGATGGTCGAAAGAAAAAATCTCTATTTGATGGGGCTTCTTCCTATACCTATGAATTCCATTGGACCCAGAAAGGAGACATTGGAAGAATCTTTTTGGTCTTCCAATAGAAATAGGTTGATTGTTTCGCTCCTGTATCTTCCAAAAGGGAAAAATATTTCTGAGAGTTGTTTCATGGATCCGCAAGAGAGTACTTGGGTTATCCCAATAAAGAAAAAGCGTATCATGCCTGAATCTAACCGGGGTTCGCGGTGGTGGAGGAACCGGATCGGAAAAAAGAGGGATTCTAGTTGTCAGATATCTAATGAAACCGTAGCTGGAATTGAGATCTCATTCAAAGAGAAAGATAGCAAATATCTGGAGTTTCTTTTTTTATCCTATACGGATGATCCGATCCGCAAGGACCATGATTGGGAATTGTTTGATCGTCTTTCTCCGAGGAAGAAACGAAACATAATCAACTTGAATTCGGGACAGCTATTCGAAATCTTAGGGAAAGACTTGATTTGTTATCTCATGTCTGCTTTTCGTGAAAAAAGACCAATTCAGGGGGAGAGTTTCTTCAAACAACAAGGAGCTGGGGCAACTATGCAATCCAATGATATTGAGCATGTTTCCCATCTCTTCTCGAGAAACAAGTGGGGTATTTCTTTGCAAAATTGTGTTCAATTTCATATGTGGCAATTCCGCCAAGATCTCTTCGTTAGTTGGGGGAAGAATCAGCACGAATCGGATTTTTTGAGGAACGTCTCGAGAGAGAATTGGATTTGGTTAGACAATGTGTGGTTGGTAAACAAGGATCGGTTTTTTAGCAAGGTACGGAATGTATTGTCAAATATTCAATATGATTCCACAAGATCTATTTTCGTTCAAGTAACGGATTCTAGCCAATGGGAAGGATCTTCTTCTGATCAATCCAGAGATCATTTCGATTCCGTTAGAAATGATAATTCAGAATATCACACATTGATCGATCAAACAGAGATTCAGCAACTAAAAGAGAGATCGATTCTTTGGGATCCTTCCTTTCTTCAAACGGAACGAACAGAGATAGAATCAGATCGATTCCCAAAATGCCTTTTTGGATATTCCTCCATGTCCTGGCTATTCACGGAACCTGATAAGCGGATGAATAATCATCTGCTTCCGGAAGAAATCGAAGAATTTATCGGGAATCCTACAAGATCAATTCGTTCTTTTTTCTCTGACAGATGGTCAGAACTTCATCTGGGTTCGAATCCTACTGAGAGGTCCACTAGAGATCAGAAATTGTTGAAGAAAAAACAAGATGTTTCTTTTGTCCCTTCCAGGCGAGCGGAAAATAAAGAAATGGTTGATATATTCAAGATAATTACGTATTTACAAGATACCGTCTCAATTCATCCTTCGGAACCATATCACATCCCGGATCTGGTTCCGAAGGATGAACCGGATATGGACAGTTCCAATAAGATTTCATTCTTGAACAAAAATCCATTTTTTGATTTCTTTCATCTATTCCATGACCGGAACAAAGGGGGATACGCGTTACGCCACGATTTTTTTGAATCAGAAGAGAGATTCCCAGAAATGGCGGATCTA